CAAGTTAATTCGCGGGGTTTTTTAAATCCCCCTGTAAGATACACACGAAATACGTGCAGAATCATCATTAGAACCATCATACTTGCTGACCATCGATGAACTGATCGGATTAACCAACCAAAATTGGCTTCAGTCATTATGTATTGAACAGAGGAAAAAGCCTCTGTAACGGTTGGACGATAGTAAAAAGTCATAGCAAAACCCGTAGCTACTTGTACTAAAAAACAAGTAAGTGTGATCCCTCCTAGACAATAAAATATGTTGACATGAGGAGGAACATACTTACTAGTTATATCGTCTGCAATCGCTTGAATCTCGAGGCGTTCCTCGAACCAATCATATACTTTATTGAGATAGGTAATCCAAGAGGACTCCCCCTCTGAGAACCGTATATGAGAATTTCATCTCGTACGGCTCAAACAGAAACACACAAATACTAGTTTCCACGAATATAGAAAGTGCAAAACTTCTTATTCTTATTCGCTTGATTCGATTTGTCCCGAAGATAGTAAGTAACAAAAAGACGGAATCTCTTCTTTCTTTGTGATGATAATGCCAAAAAATATCAAGTTGGCTCGTCCGTCTTTCTTTATGTTGATCGTTATGGGCCTCTTGAATCTTCTCTTCCCTATTTTTTTGTACGTAATGCGGATTTACTCTTGTTTTACTATTGATAGGAATTCTCTTGTTGAGACCCTATGAATCAATTAAAACCTCAGATTCATACTAGAACCACGATGATTTCGCCCCAAGCTAAACTCAAAGGTTCTCTGAGTAAAAACCATTTGATGATCACTTATTCAATGAGTAGATGTAATGACTCAACAAAATCTTTGTCCTTCGGACAAAAGAAGTCTGAAGAAAGAAAAATCGTTTGCTTTATAAAATACTTATCTGACATCTTTTTTTGAGTCCGGTCGCGAGGTCTGAATAGTAGGTATGAATCATAGTTCAAATATTTCTTTTCTTGATCTATTCTATATATTCCGTGTTCCAGATACTAGAATCAATATCTGACGAGATAGAATCATCTTGATAGAGACGACAGGCTCTTTCTCTGTATTATCAATAGGATCAATTATAACAAGTCACACGCTCATATTCCGGAAATACCGAAACAAATAAATTCCACAGTCGAACTACCAGAATGGTCTATAAATCCGAGTCTTAAGTAAATTTGTTATTTTGATCGAAAAACAAGGACTTCCTTGTTTTTATGAACCTAACTCATTGAAATTCCATCCAGTAAAACGGAAGAATTATAAATTTCCAAAATAATAGATAGGAATATCGCAAATAGAGCCATTGCGATTCCCATAAGTGGTGTAGTCCCCCAGCCCGGAGCTACTTTACCATATTCTGAATTCAATGGTTTCAATAAACTCCCTACGTTAGTTTGTCTTGGCCTAGATCTAGAACTACCTTCAACGGTTTGTGTCGCCATAAATCCTATTTAATCATTGGTTGAGATCTGTTGACTTTGTATACTATTCCGTTGTAGTTGTAAATAAACGATCTTATCGTAGATCCATTGTGATCTTGAAATTATCTCAAAATGGAAACAGCAACCCTAGTCGCCATCTCCATATCTGGTTTACTTGTAAGCTTTACCGGGTACGCCTTATATACCGCTTTTGGGCAACCCTCTCAACAATTAAGAGATCCATTCGAAGAACACGGGGACTAGACTAGTTGAAGTAATGAGCCGACCATATTATATCGGTCGGCTCATTACTTCAACTTCAGTTGAGATAATGAAAAATCATTTCGTTTTTTTAGTAGGAACCTTGGGCGGTTCTCGAAAAAAGATAGCGAAAAAAATTATCCCTAAAGTCGAGACTAAAAGGAATGTATAAACCAATGCTTCCATAGATTCGATCGTGGTTTACAATTATAGCTTCCACACCTATTCATTTGGGATCATTTACCATATAAAAAAGGGAAAAAATAAAAGAAAAGTGGGTAATTCAAGTCAAGATTTCTTAGGTACCCTATTCAATTCAAATAAAAAAAATAGAGGCGAAAGATACCGTAGCAATCTTGTATCAGACTACCTGTCTCCTTGTAGTTGGATCTCCAAGTTTTTGGAATGCTCCAAATTCCACTTGAGCATCCAAATCTGGATCAATACCAGCAAAAACATCTCTGAACAGGGTTCTAGCACCATGCCAAATGTGTCCGAAAAAGAAGAGCAAAGCAAACGTAGCATGCCCAAAAGTGAACCAACCCCTTGGACTGCTACGAAAAACACCATCGGATTTCAAAGTAGCCCGGTCTAATTCAAAAATTTCACCTAATTGGGAACGTCTAGCATATTTTTTCACAGTAGCAGGATCACTATAACTGACTCCATTGAGTTCGCCACCATAGAACTCAACGGTTACACCTACTTGTTCAACACTATACTTTGATTCTGCCCTTCTAAAAGGAACATCGGCCCTCACAATTCCGTCTCCATCTACCAAAACTACCGGGAATGTTTCAAAAAAAGTGGGCATACGGCGTACAAAAAGCTCGCGCCCTTCTTTATCTCTAAAGACGGGGTGACCTAACCACCCAACAGCTATTCCATCTCCGCTGTCCATTGATCCCGCTCTGAATAATCCCCCTTTTGCCGGATTATTACCAATGTAATCATAAAAAGCTAATTTTTCAGGAATTTTAGACCAAGCTTCCGATAAACTCAGATTTTCGGCTAGTCCAGCGCCAACTCTTCGATATATTTCTTGCTGGAAATATCCCTGATCCCACTGATAACGAGTAGGACCAAATAACTCGATTGGGGTAGTTGCTGAACCATACCACATAGTTCCAGCAACAACGAAAGCTGCAAAAAAAACAGCAGCGATACTACTAGAAAGTACAGTTTCAATATTGCCCATACGTAATCCTTTGTATAGACGTTGAGGCGGGCGGACACTAAGATGAAATAGGCCTGCTAATATGCCCAACGTACCCGCTGCAATATGATGAGAGGCTATTCCTCCCGGAACAAAAGGATCAAAACCTTCTGCGCCCCACGCCGGATTTACAGATTGTACTTTTCCAGTTAGTCCATAAGGATCAGATACCCATATTCCAGGACCGTATAAACCTGTTACATGAAATGCGCCAAAGCCAAAGCAAGCTACTCCTGAGAGAAATAAATGAATTCCAAAGATCTTGGGCAAATCCAAAGAAGGTTTTCCTGTACGTTCATCACAGAATATTTCTAGGTCCCAATACACCCAATGCCAGATGGCTGCCAAGAAACACAAGCCCGAAAACACAATATGTGCCCCTGCCACGCCTTCATAACTCCAAATACCCGGATTCGTTATAGTTCCTCCTGAAATACCCCAACCACCCCACGAATTCGTTATTCCTAAACGAGTCATGAAAGGTATAACGAACATACCTTGTCTCCACATTGGATCAAGAACAGGGTCAGAGGGATCAAAAACCGCTAATTCGTATAGAGCCATCGAACCTGCCCAACCAGAAACTAAAGCTGTATGCATTATATGGACAGAAAGCAATCGACCGGGATCATTCAATACGACAGTATGAACACGATACCAAGGCAAACCCATGGAAATACCCCTTTAGCAAAGAAAAATAGATACTATGTAACTTTATCGCATTGAAACTTATACTATGTACCTAACCTTTTCAGTGGATTCTGTATAAGAAAGGGTTACTATTTCTTCCGTTCCGTTGAAAATAACGGAAGAATTCTGTTCGTAAGAACAAAGAGAAGCAGATCTATTCTATACTCGATAAGTACCAATACGCAATGGGAGGATTGGTCCCTTTTTAGGGGAAGGAATGCATAGATACTTATTCATTATTCGAATGATCGACGAACCCGTTCGTTCAAATTTTTATTTATTTTGTCTTCCTATATAAACCTTCAATCTATGTATAAAATATAATAAACAGAAAAAAATGATGAAGACAATAAACCCATTCTTACGTTTCCATATTAAAGTGAAGTATAGTACTTAATTTTTTTCTTAAATTTAATGCCCATTGGTGTTCCAAAAGTACCTTTTCGGAGTCCTGGAGAGGAAGATGCATTTTGGGTTGACGTATAGTGCGACTTGTCAGACATATTGGGTTATACGGGATTTACCCGTTTTCTCACCCGATCGAGATATCCTCCGTTTCGCCCAAGAAATATTGTAAATATTGTATTGATTGAACCATTAATCATTCGGAGCGTGAAGTGAAATTAGATCAATTTATATTGAGGATAAATATTATCAATTAGAAGAATTTATGGTTGACTTGGACTAATAAAATAAAGTATCCAGGCTCCGTTCAGAAAATACCAAATCGATAATGGTAATATATGCGCGATTACCACTTGTATTATAGACAATTCTTATACTTATTATAGGGAGGGGTGATCTGAAACTGCCGTGCTAACCGGTATGATGAATACATCAAATAGTTTAGTTTGGGGGGAGGCATGAAACGAATTGAAAAAAAGTCGTAGCAAAAAGAAGTGGTACTGAGATCATTTGCCCTATATGTGCAAATAGAATTCGGACAGATCTTTCCCCGGAGTAGAACATAAACCTAAAAGAATTGAAAGAGCCCATTCAGGAACAAGAAAATGACATCGCGATTTTCATCTCGACGAAACAATACATCAATGAAAGGTTAATTCAATCAGTAAATTCTTTTTTTTAGGGAAGGGGCAAAAACTAATGTTTTTTGAAAAATGGAGGAAAACCCCCTTTTTTAGAAAAACGGAAATCTGTTACAAAAAAAGAGATAGGAATAGAATAGACACATTGATTCTTTTTTCGCAATTTTATTTTTGAACCGTATGCATCCAAAGGTGCACGTACGGTTCCTAAAGGATACAATTTTGTCCTAATCAACCGACTTCATCGAGAAAGATTACTTTTTTTAGGGCAAGAGGTTGATAGCGAGATCTCGAATCAACTTGTTGGTCTCATGGTATATCTTAGTATAGAAGATGATACTAAGGATCTTTATTTGTTTATAAACTCTCCCGGCGGATGGGTAATACCAGGAATAGCCATCTATGATACTATGCAATTTGTGTCACCCAATGTACATACAATATGCATGGGATTAGCCGCTTCAATGGGATCTTTCATTCTGGTCGGAGGAGAAATTACCAAACGTATAGCATTCCCTCACGCTTGGCGCCAATGAATATTTATTTGAAAAAAAAAGAAGAAGACTATGCCTTCGCCATATCGAATATGAATAATAAGTAATAATAGCATGGCACTTCGAGTTCGATATGAACAATCCATTATTGTTTTTCTTAACATGAGATTTTATATCGAGATAGTAGTATGAAACAGGGGTTATTTCCGATTTTATCTTATGTGTCGGGAGTACATTTCAGCGTCACAAACCATTTTCTTCCACACCAGAAGTCTCTTTACTGATATTTATGTTATGAAAAAAAGAGTACGAAAATGGAAAAAAAGGATCATTTTTACTTATTTTGATCGTATCAAAAAGTCAAAAAGAAACTTTGGGATTGCTAAATCACAGATGAGATAAATATAGAAAGCAACAGAACCATCATAGTATTTTTTTCTTCCTATGATACGAAAGGAAGGGTGGTAAATGGATCATTCAACGATTTGGATCGTAGGGATCCTATTTCTTTCTTCGATAGAATAGAAGGGAGGAAAAAGTAAATTCCATTGCAGAGCCGTATGCAATGAGCAAAAGATGCCTGTACGGCTGTTCAATTCTATTCTATTTTTTTCTTCTTGTTTTTTTTTATCCCTTACTTGACCCCAATCGTTCGAGATAGAAGAACCATTCATGCATAATGTTATATCAATATTATCAGGGTTATGATTCACCAACCCGCTAGTTCTTTTTATGAGGCACAAGCAGGGGAATTTATCCTGGAAGCAGAAGAACTACTGAAACTTCGCGAAACCCTTACAAAGGTTTATGTACAAAGAACGGGCAACCCTTTATGGGTTATATCCGAAGACATGGAAAGAGATGTTTTTATGTCAGCAACAGAAGCCCAAGCTCATGGTATTGTTGATCTTGTAGCGGTCGAAAATGAAAATACTGGGAATTCCGTGTAAATTCAATCCATGATTCCATTTCCAATTCAAACCATAATTCGAATTTTCTGTGATTTAATATTGAATCGAAATAATTCATAATCATAATTATCAGGTTAAGATCGATCTAAACCAAACTATTCTATCCATATATACGACATGCCAACTATTAAACAACTTATTAGAAACACAAGACAGCCAATAAGAAATGTCACGAAATCCCCCGCTCTTCGAGGATGTCCTCAGCGTCGAGGAACATGTACTAGGGTGTATGTGCGACTCGTTTAGATCATGAGTTCGAATAAATGAAACAATTTTTCCAGTACCAATTGCCAGTAACATAGGATAGATAGAGTGGAAGAAGGGTATTTATTACCTAAAAATGAGGATCTATCGATCTATCATATATATACCTATCTATCATAATACCTATATTGTTTGTGTATGGAATTTATGGTTTCCATTGGTGCAAATCCAATCACCTCCATTTGAGATGAGAAGAAATTCCCCATTGGTAGCAAATAGTTATCCATTAAGCGGAGGAAATAGTACTATAAGAAGCAAAAAATCATGTTCTTATTCTTGAAAGAACGGACTAACAAGGTCAGCTACCTAGCCAACTTTTATAATTAAATGCCGTCACTGTATGGATAGCCTTTTTTGTGAAAAGAGCTATCTATTATTGTATAATTGATGGGTAGAGCCAAAGATTGTGAACTATACAAGTTCACAATAACATTTGATTAAATGAAATGAAAGAGGAGGCTCCGGTGTATAGAGAGGACCTCACCGTTTACGAAGTAACCATAGAAACGACGGAACCCACTATTTTGATTTTTTTAGTATCAATAAAATTTCTTATTTCCAAGTAAAATGTCTGGAAGGAATAAAAAATCGTGGTCGGGAAGGTCATAGTAGCAAAAGCCATTGGAATTTTTATTTTATATATTGGAATAATCCGTTTTGTTATTAAGCAACCGGGGAATAAAAGGATGACTGAAAGAAGAAAAATCAATTAGTTATTCATTAAAGTTTAATTTGATTCAATGACCAGAGTTAAACGAGGATATATAGCTCGGAGACGTCGAACAAAAATTCGTTTATTTGCATCAACCTTTATAGGGGCTCATTCAAGACTTACTCGAACGGCTACTCAACAGAAAATGAGAGCTTTGGTTTCCTCTCATCGAGATAGGGGAAGACAAAAAAGGGATTTTCGTCGTTTGTGGATCACTCGGATAAATGCAGTAACTCGTGAAAAGGGGGTATTCTATAGTTATAGTCGATTAATACACAATATGTACAAGAAGCAATTGCTTCTTAATCGTAAGATACTTGCACAAATAGCTATATCAAATAAGAATTGTCTTTACATGATTTCCAATAAGATTCTCAAATAAAGGAAATTCTAAAGTGATATTAATATATAGAAATGATTGAAAAAGAATTCCCGGAGTCCCTTCTCCGGGAAGATAGAATAAATTAAGATTAAGTAGTAGGAATGAACGAACATCTTTCAATAAAAAAAAGATTTCTTCTTCCCCTATTTGTTGTTTCTTATAACACAAGAAGAAAACCTGGATTCTAGACTTTTTCAAACAAAAAAGAAATCCGAGCTTGAGTTCCGATTGGAGTTTTGGGTAAATTGAGGAGTATGTCTATTTATTTCTGGTTCTATGACCAGTAGTTCTAGGGATCGACTCGGCTCTCTCAAATTGTTTCTCATTATTAAGAAAAGGTAACAAAGATAAAATACGAGCTTGCTTTATAGCAATAGTAATTAATCGTTGTTGTTTCAAGGTCAATTTATTCACCCGTCTAGATAATATTTTTCCTTGTTCACTAATAAATCGACTAATTAAACTCATATTTCTATAATCAATTCGATCCCCCGATTCAATTGGGGGATAACGCCTACGAGAAGATCGCTTAGATTTACGAAAGGGTTGCTTGGATTTATCCATGGGTTTTTCCTTTTCTCTAAAATTATATTTTTTTTATTCATTTCAGATCCGACCAAAATAAGGTTTTATTTGTATTATATATGTGAACTTCCCCCTTTTCCTGCTTCCTGCCCCTTGGATTGGAAAGATCGAACACACGTTCCGCTCGATCTATTTCTTTATTTCCCCGTGAATCGTATGCTTGTTACAATAGCGACAAAATTTTCTCAAGTCTAATCGACTAGGCGTATTGTGTCGATTCTTTTGAGTAATATATCTAGAAATGCCCGGCGATTCTTTATTGACACCATTTTGGACACAATTGGTACATTCCAAAATAACTATAACTCGGACATCTTTACCCTTGGCCATAAACCTCCTTTACATTTTGAATCGACTTAACTCTTCTATTTTCGATCCGAACCGAAGAATACGAAAATAACAAAAAAAAATCAATAGAAGTTACTAACTAGAAATTCCATTTCTAAAGATTTCGTTGTAATTCAAATTAATATGAATAGAATATATAGTAATAATGTAAGTAATACAATTTTTTTCTAACTATCAATTATTCCTATGCTAATCCCAGCATTTAAGGATCCTCTTTCTATGCTATGATGGATTTCGTGCAGCCCGCCCTAGACTGTACTCCCCTTTCCATTTATGTTCTCCAAAATAGGATCTTAGATCCACAGGATTTTTGCTGAGGTTCAATACACTTTCTCTTTCCTTCCTATCCTAAAGAACTGAATGAAAAAAGGGTGGACGGGGTTTTAGTCACATCACGTATAATTGTATCCCAAATTTTCTTTATTTTTTGCATATCAATAACTAGAATTAAAAAAAGGGGAATGACAAAGCATCTGGGAATAAACGATTAATTTCTATCAATAAACCCGCTAAAGACCCAAACCAGAGAGTAGTTAGCACAGGGGCCGTGGAGAGATATGTTTTTATATCTCGCATTGAAAATCCTCCTTCTTTATTGTAATACATATATGGTCGGATGCTGTAGTTCAAGATCATTTGTATTTTTTTTACGTTAGGTTTCAGATATATATAATTCTTTTATTATATGAAACCAAAAATAAGAAATGACAAGAAAATTGTATATGGATAGAAGAGAAAATCACGATGTGGAAAACAATACATGGATTTTGTACAATGATACTGTACAAAAATTTGGAAAAGGGATGTAGCGCAGCTTGGTAGCGCGTTTGTTTTGGGTACAAAATGTCACGGGTTCAAATCCTGTCATCCCTACCTATTACTTCTCCTATGGGCAGTAACGAGGGATTAATATTAATTAAGTGAAATCGATTCAAATTGGACAGAATCCTTTTTCATTTTTGCATACCGATCGATGTATGCAAGCAAGATGGATTGGAGGTACAAAAAAATCCTTTTCTTTCCAATTGTATCCCCTGTCATAAGAAAGCGCTCTTAGTTCAGTTTGGTAGAATGCGGGTCTCCAAAACCCGATGTCGTAGGTTCAAGTCCTACAGAGCGTGATTCCGTTTATGTTATGCCGAATAAAACTTAACAAAACACAGTTGAATTGCTACTTGAATTTGACCCCCTCCTTACAGGAGGTCAATCAAAAAAATATTATTCAATCAAAGGTCCAACTGATCACCGCGTCTGTATTGTAAATATGCAGTTACAAATAATCCTGCTAAAGTAATAGGAATTAGACCTAAGACGATTCCAAATAGAAAAACTTCAATCATTTCGATTTGTTTGTTTAATAGTATAAAAAGAAAGGTAAGATCTATCCCTAAATATTAATCTGAATTGTCCGCAAATCTCAATGACCAAGAGTTAACAATTGACGCGGGAAGGAGCCGTAGAATACCCGAAATCTCGGAGAAATATTCATTTTTATAAATTGTTCATTCAATTCATTTCAAATAAGTCGTATCTTGTTCAAACCAATCAACAGAGCTGGGGTTATAGTTGAAGCAGCCAATAGAAAACCGAAATAACTAGTTATAGTAG